AAGTGGATTCCTAACTTTTCTCTCATATCATGAGATAATTAAGCAGTTCTTATTGTATCGATCCCAAATGAATTGATCTTTACGGTGCTTCCTCTATCAATTTGATCCTTTATCCATCGAATAGAAGTATATGGGCCGTACTCATTTTCTACTATTTTGGTTCTTTTTTCCTTGCTACAGCTTCTAAAAATCGTTGCTTTGGACGATGCATATGTAGAAAGCCCATTTTTTTCTAGTATTTCATTTACTAGTCTATTTTCTTTTTTCCTTTTTCTATAATGGAGATAGTCGCACGTAATGACAGATCACGGCCATATTATTAAAAGCTTGCGGTAAGAACGGATTTCGTTCTAGTGCCCGGAAATAATATTCCAAAGCTTTCGTATGCTCCCCGTTACTTGTGTGTATAAGTCCTATGTTATAGAGTATATAACTTCGATCATAGGGATCGATCTCTGGTCGCGTAGCTTCATAATAATTCTGTAAAGCTTCCGCATAATTTCCTTCAGATTGAGCCGACATCCGTTACGGTCGTTCATTCTGTTCAAAGAATCTCCGCTCCAGAACCGTACGTGAGATTTTCATCTCATACGGCTCCTCCCCTCTGTGCATGGTACTCGAAATCTATGAAATCCAAATTGCAATATTCTCATTATGAACTGACGGGGACTAGGATTTTTACAAGAAATTTCTAGCCAGCCTTTCTGCAAGAGTTTTCTTTAATACCAATTCAGAAATATTCGTGCTCTATTTCTATATTTCTACATGAATAGAAACTCCAACAATTTCTTTGTCCTTAACGCTCCTTACTTCCAGGAATTAGTCACTTCAACGATCTTCGATGGCTATACGGGTATCCAAGGTATGAACGAGATGGATGTTTGTTGTCCCAACCATTTTTCTTAGCCCCGATGAGGAAAGAGGGTCATTTCTAACAAAGTTTTCATGTTGTTGATTCCCGAGTGTAGTGCTTTTTTCCCTATGCTGCCTATTGGTACTAGTAGAGTAAGTAGGATTGACCTGCAAGAACCTATAGGCGTAACCTCTCGCTTAATACTCAAATTGATAATGGAAGCATCTGAGGCTGCAGCAATCGAGGATACACGATAGAAGGAATTGTTCTATCTCCAAACTTCACCTTCAACAAGCGTGGCTTTATTGAAATCATTTTTTCTTTCTTTCTTTTCTTTCTTTTCGATTTCTCCTATCTATTTCTCAGAAGATAAGATTCAAGTAAGCAGGAAAAAAACAATCAAAAAAGAATCAAATCACACCATCTCTGTAATAAGTAAATGCCTCCTTTTCTCCTGAAGTTGTCGGAATTAGTCGTAATAAGATATTGGCTAGAATTGAAAAGGTCTTATCAATAAAATTTCCATTTATCCGAGATCTAGGCATAATTAGCAACCCATTTTCGAATTCTTCTCATTTTCCCCCCCGGGAAAACGATCTCATAAACAAAGAAATTATACAGTACGAAATAACATAAAAACACATTCATTAGAATTCGAAAAAATGTGGGGTTCCTCCTTGAAGAGGGGGAGATAAGAAATTTTTTTATTTCATTGGATAAATGGATAAAACCCAATTCCATTTAAGTAGTATACCGATGAGGTAAGGTATTGCTATTTCGTCTAAACGAAAGGAAAGAATCAAAAAAGGATCCTTTTTTCATTTTCCTATGCATTCCAATAATAGAATTCGAGGAATTTGGATTGAATTTTGATTCAAATAGAAGGAAGAAAAAAAAGAATCATTTTACATTACAGTAATAATCCATTTTATTTCCATAATGCGTACATAAATCAAAATAGCAAAATCGATAGCACAATTTATGAATTTTGAATAGATCCATAGAATAGATATGAATGAGAGAAATTCACCTTCCTAAATCGGAAATTCGAAAGGAATTTTGGACTCCTATCCTATATAGGAATAAGAGTCTAAATAAATCCAATCATCGTATATGGATTTCCTCAGTTGATGGATTCCAAGCCCTTGGTTTTACCCGGTAGAAATGGCAGAATAATAAAAGATCGTCCGGCGTCTTGACAAACAGGAATACCCCTTTTTTGTTACAAAAACGGTTTTTTTAATCCTCGAACCTAAAAAGGAATCTTTTTTTTTTTCAGATTTTTCGATTAGATATGAATCGGCTGTCCCTTACTGCAATAATACGAATGACTCGCTATTTATTCGCTTTCTGGTCAATAATAAGATTCTGTCGGAAAGATGACCGAGTGGTTGAAGGTGTAGCATTGGAACTGCTATGTAGGCTTTTGTTTACCGAGGGTTCGAATCCCTCTCTTTCCCTTTCCATATCTTCATCCAATTTGGCAACGGTACGAACTAGAAGGTAGAAAATCAAGATACCATTATTCTTATTCCAACAGTAATTCGAATGGATTATCTATTCCTAATTATGTAGCCGTATCGGAAAGGCTTCAAATGCAAATCTTATTACGGATCGATTCATTTTTCATATGGAATACGTAAAGAATAGGGATCCAGACCCTTAGATCTATGAAAAAAGGACAAAAAACGGGTCCGAAACTTTTTTTTTTCTTTCATTGGGTTCAAGTCTGACGCGAATAATATTCTACGACTAAGAACTCATTAACTTTCAAACCTACCCATTTGCTATCTATTATTTGATTTACGAATCCTTTATATTGGGATGAGTCAAGAGTCAAATGCTTTGGCAATCCCTCGTGGGAAGATGAAGCAATAGAATTTTGAACCAAAGTTTTTGATCTTTGTTTATCCTTGGTAGTAATAATATCTCGGGGTTTGCAACGATAACTAGGTATATCTACTATACGACCATTAACTAAAATATGTCTATGGTTAACTAATTGCCTGGCTCCAGGAATGGTCGAAGCCATACCCAATCGAAAAACAATATTATCCAAACGCATCTCAAGTAGTTGTAGTAAAACCTGTCCTGTTGACCCTTTTGCTTTTCCAGCGAGATGCACGTATCTAAGAAATTGTCGCTCCGTCAGACCATAATGAAAACGCAATTTCTGTTTTTCTTCTAGACGAATACAATATTGTGATCTTTTCCCGGAGCGTAATTGGTTTTTCAAATCACTTCCAGATCTAGGTCTTTTACTAGTTAGTCCTGGTAAAGCCCCCAGGCGGCGTATTTTTTTGAAACGAGGTCCTCGGTAACGAGACATAAAGACTCCTTGATTTTTTATTAAAATTTCCATTTAAATAATTTAAATAAGAAATGCATAAATTAAGACTGAACTAAATAATAATAAAGTAAAGCAAAGCTAAATCTACGAAGGCACTACAAAGTAGAACGAAAATCATTGTATCAATATTCAGATTCTAGATATTCTAGATATTCTAGATTCTATATCTATATAGAATTCTATATCTATATAGAATCTATATCCATATAGTAGAATCTATATCTATATAGTATAGATATATAGAATATATTATATGTATAGATATATAGAATATATTATATAGAATATATTCTATAGAATATATAGATATAGAATATAGCAGACATAGCAGACGAAGATAGCAGACGAAGCGAAATAGGGAGAATAGTAAGTTAAGACTCTATTTATGATTTGTTCTAGGGGGATCCGATTTTTTAATCCGATTTGTTAGAGACCCCCTTTTTTCTCGAATTCATTCCTTTTTTCATAGTTGTAAGGGGACGCAGGAACAGGGGACTTTTCCATATTTCGAGAGATTTTGGAAAAAGTTGAACAAAAAAACAAATAGAGAAAAAAGCCAGCTATCGGAATCGAACCGATGACCATCGCATTACAAATGCGATGCTCTAACCCCTGAGCTAAGCGGGCTCACAGAAAAGAAAAGGAAATGGTGCATAGGAACTTAATAAACCACAGGGATCTTACTTAGCTATTCTTAGTTAGTTATTATTAGATTGTTGATTGTTAGTTACTAATTTCTTATCTTATCTTTTTATATTAATATCATTTATTAATAGCAATATTATCGCTAATATTGTTATGTTAAATTATTACTAATTTGTTATATCCATATTCCATGGATATTCATTCGTTTTTTTTTCCCGTTTCATTTCATATATTATGGATTACTAGCTTATTAGATACAGTTTTTTCTATATCATTCGATTTCGATCTATTTATTCGTTATTCGATTTTGATATTCTTTTGATTTTGATATTCTTTTGATTTTGATATTCTTTTGATTTTGATATTCTTTCAAGAATTTGATATTCTTTCAAGAAATAGATTTTCAAGAAATAGATGTAATATTCTTCTTGATCTTCTTGAATATATCGATTTGTGGAAATTGCAATCTATTGCAAATTCGATTTTGATTTTGGAATTTGGAAATTCTTAATTAAAACTATTCAATTTTTGAGTACTCTTGACAATCGAATTCGATTCCATTATATAGATAATGGAACTGGTATCAACTATAGATAATGGAACTGGTATCAACTGGTATCATAATACCCCATTCCTTCGTTTCATTCTTGAATTTCATTCTTTTTTTTTGGTTAAACCTTGATTGGAATTTGGAAATTCTTAATTAAAACTATTCAATTTTTGAGTACTCTTGACAATCGAATTCGATTCCATTATATAGATAATGGAACTGGTATCAACTATAGATAATGGAACTGGTATCAACTGGTATCATAATACCCCATTCCTTCGTTTCATTCTTGAATTTCATTCTTTTTTTTTTGGTTAAACCTTGATTGGAATTTGGAAATTCTTAATTAAAACTATTCAATTTTTGAGTACTCTTGACAATCGAATTCGATTCGTATATATATATTAGATATATATATATAGAATCTAATGGAAATTTACATAATCGAGAAAGGAGGTTCAAATCCAATTGAAATGAAATTCGAAACAGATGGAATGAAATCGAAAACGGGTGGAGTTCTAGGAGTTCTCGATTAGAGAATTGGGAGTCCCTGTTGGAAGGACGGACCCCATGGATTGCAAATTCTTAAGTGTGATTTAGAACTCTTGCGGGATCGAGTCGACATTCCGTACGGATAGACTAAGGTAGAGGTAGATACACTACACGGATATTGATTATTGATTGTGATTTCATGTTATTTTCGCACCATTTTTATTTTCTCATTTGTCAACGGACCTATAGGATAGGAGGGGTAATATGAAAAAGGTTTTGAACCGGGTATTTGCTGCTATCCTCTGGGTATTTGCTACTATCATCTGGAAACAGATCTTTGTCTATATGCTATCCAATATCAGATTCTAAGAATAGGACACAATGAAACGCATTTAAGAATGACTATTCATTGATTCATATCATATCTTATTTATATGATTCATATCATATATTATTTATATTCATTGATTCATATATTATTTATATTCATTATTCATATAAATATAAATAATATAATATTCATATCATATCTTATTTATATGATTCATATCATATATTATTTATATTCATTGATTCATATATTATTTATATTCATATAAACATATAAATATAAATAATATAATAGAAATTCAATACGGGATTCTCGTTCGTATATTTAACGCGCCCGTAGCTCGTAGGAGTGGATTAATATGAAGCTAGAGAAGATTTTAGAACAGATCTTAGAACCTATCAAGCAGCAGTTTCGTGAAAAATTGCGAAAAATCAAAATGTATCTTGTTAGGAAGCTAGGAATAATCGTAACGGATAATATGCACTCGGTTTGGCACTTTGTTCAGATGAACTCATCCCTCTTTATAGAGTTAGGAGTATACGGCTTCATTGCCTACTGTGTCTCCTTTACTCTAAGCGAGTGGTATCGCCGAGGGTGCAAGGCACTAGGATTTCTAGAATGGGTATGGGAGAAACTTCCTATAATCCTATTGGTACTCTTGATTATTTACGTGTTGTGGTCCTAGGAAAATCAGAAAATTAAAATGAAAATAGATATCCTGAGTCTTTTTGTTCTTTTGGCGAGTGGCGAGACCCTTGGGATTGCCTAATTATGGATTGACTAGTATTTCTATTATTATTTCTACTAGTATTTCTACTTTCTATTATAATTCTACTTTCTATTATAAAAATTATAAATTATAAAAATTATAAATTATAAAAATTATAAAAAATGCTATTCTAAAAAAAGTGCGTGGTATGGACTACTCTAAACCAACTTACTGCAATTAGAATGCAGATTTCTGGGGCATTCTGGTAGTTCACCCGTGAATATGGATTCCATTATAGAAATCTAATACATGGGGTAATCTAGAAAAGCAATTTCATAAAAAATTGCAATAATAGATAATCCATGGGAGAATATTCATATACGGGAGAATATATAGGATGGGGGGAATCGGAAATCGAGCCCATAATTGCAGTATAGCTTCTTTCACAGGATAGGATAAAAAAAAAGGGATTCATTGAGTCGAGCGCCCTTAAAAAGAAAGTAGAACCCCTCGGGGAAGACAAGAGAAATAAATAACAAAAAGTATGGATTCAGCTTACATACCGACCGGGAAGCCCCCTACCCTACATAGGGGGCTTCCCTGCCGGACCCAAAAAGCCCTGGCCCGTGGAGGCAGTCTATCAATCTATAGACTATAGATCAATCCATATTCGTAGAAAAAAAAAGGGGGGGGGATATGGCGAAATTGGTAGACGCTACGGACTTAATTGTTTTGAGCCTTGGTATGGAAACCTACTAAGTGAAAAACTTCCAAATTCAGAGAAACCCTGGAATTAGAGATGGGCAATCCTGAGCCAAATCCTTGTTTTTGAAAAACACGGTTTTTTTCTATTTATTATCAAAATTCTATATTTAGATTTAGATAAATTCGAATTTCATTTCGAAAAATCATTTCTAAATTTCTAAAAAAAAAAAAGATTATCCATTTCTATTTCATTTCTATCTATTTGTATTTCATTATATCTCTTTCAATTATATCTCTTTCAATATTTCAATAGATATAGATATTGAAAGATAAAAGATAAGATATTAAGATTAAGATATATATATATATATATATATATATAGCTATATATGTATAACTAATTAGCTATATATGTATAACTAATCTAATATCTAATAAATCTCTAAAATAAAAAAATAAAAATAAGAAAAGAAAAAGGATCTAAAAAGAATCCAAAGAGGATAGGTGCAGAGACTCAATGGAAGCTGTTCTAACGAATGGAGTTGGTTGGATTACGTTGGTAGCAGGAATCCTTCTATAGAAAGAAACAAAAGAAACAAAAATACAGAAAGGAAGGTATTACCTTCTATACGTAATAGAATAGTACGCATCTATATCTATACTGATATATCATTTGACCAGACAAGAGTAAAGAGAGAGTCCCATTCTACATGTCAATACCGACAGCAATGAAATTTACAGTAAGAGGAAAATCCGTCGACTTTAGAAATCGTGAGGGTTCAAGTCCCTCTATCCCCAAGAAATCCTCTTTCTTTTTTTTTTCCATTTTTCCGTGGGACGTTGCCAATTTGCTCCATTTCTTATT